TTTTTCCATTTTCATATTAAAAAAAACGGATTCGGGCCAACATTAATCATTTGATATAGTATTCAATAGATGCGTTTATCCTTTCTAAAGTTTCCACGGAAAGATTCCTCTACCGGCGCAGTCAACTCCATTTGTTAGAACAGCTTCCATTGAGTCTCTGCACCTATCCTTTGTTTTGAGAAAACAGGATTTGGCTCAGGATTGCCCATTTTTATTAATTCCAGGGTTTCTCTGAATTTGAAAGTTATCACTTAGTAAGTTTCCATACCAAGGCTCAATCCAATTAAGTCCGTAGCGTCTACCGATTTCGCCATATCCCCCTTCTTTTTTTCTTTTGTTTTGAGATTCAGATTTTTTTATTAGAATATTATTATTAATTAATTATTATTCCTTATTCCTTTTTTCTTTCATTTATACTGGAACCTTTGAATTTATTAGATAGCGATTACTATCTCGAAAAAGTATTTTTTCTTTCCTATAGGAAACCCATATTTGATTCAATCAAATTGGATTTTATCATTTCTGTATTGGCAATTCAATATAAATTGATATATATCCTTTATATATCTTTCTATTCATGCCATTTTTCCCCTGCAATTGGATACTTAAAAGGTCGATTCTTTTTTTTTTCTTAACTTCCCCTTTGACGAATGAAAGCCTGAGGAATGTTTGATTAGTTATAATTAATTGACCAAATTAGGAAGAAATCTATAGAAATATTGTAGGATATAAAATATAGAAGTGTAACAAAAAGAATTTCAAATATCATGTGAATTCAAAATAAAAAAAAGTTTGACTATCTAAAAATATTTAAGATTGACTGTCGAATATTATTCTATTCTAATTTAGAATTGTGATAAAGAAATCCAAATTTTATATCGCTATAGAAATAGTTCTGTTCTATAATATCCAATTTATATTGGTAATTATGGATTCTGTTCTTTTCTATATTTCTAGAGACACTATACTTATAGTAATAGTGTCTTGAATTCCTATGCTATGCATAGCAAATTTCTATTACTATAATGTGGGCCCGCTTAGCTCAGAGGTTAGAGCATCGCATTTGTAATGCGATGGTCATCGGTTCGATTCCGATAGCCGGCTTTTTTATATTTTTCATTTTTGTATTCCATTTTTGAACAATTGAGAATCTTTCTTTGAAATCAAAGAATATTGAAAAGTTTCTTCCCCTCTTTCCAAAATCCATGAATTTATTAAGTTATAGGTTAAGTTTATAGGGGGAACTCCTTACTATTCCAGAAAAAGGATCTTATATTATATCTTATATATTAATATTATTATATATATAATATATTTTCTAAATAATAATAATAATAAATATAATAATAAATAATAGAAAGTTTTACTATTTATCCAATTTATCTCATTCTTCTGTATAGTAATAGTACACTACTTCGGGAAACTTCGCTTCATTTAGTTCAGTTTGAGTTTAGATTTATTCTGTAAAATAGAAAAAAAGAATGAAATGAATTCTTAATAAGAATTAAGGAGTCTTTATTTTATGTCGCGTTACCGAGGACCTCGTTTCAAAAAAATACGCCGCCTGGGGGCTTTACCAGGACTTACTAATAAAAGGCCTAAAGCCGGGAGTGATCTTAGAAACCAATCGCGTTCGGGGAAAAAATCTCAATATCGTATTCGCCTAGAAGAAAAACAAAAATTGCGTTTTCATTATGGTCTTACAGAACGACAATTACTTAAATACGTTCATATCGCCGGAAAAGCCAAGGGGTCAACAGGTCAAGTTTTATTACAATTACTTGAAATGCGTTTGGATAACATCCTTTTTCGGTTGGGTATGGCTTCGACTATTCCCGCAGCCCGCCAATTAGTTAACCATAGACATATTTTAGTGAATGGGCGTATAGTAGATATACCAAGTTATCGCTGCAAACCTCGAGATATTATTATGGCGAAGGATGAACAAAAATCCAGAACTCTGATTCAAAATTCTCTCAACTCTTCCCCTCAGGCGGAAGTGCCAAACCATTTGACTCTTCACCCAGTCCAATATAAAGGACTGGTCAATCAAATAATAGATAGTAAATGGGTCGGTTTAAAAATAAATGAATTGCTAGTCGTAGAGTATTATTCTCGTCAAACTTAATTAAACCGAAACTCAAATAAAATAGCAGAGGTTCGGGCAATTTTATTCCCTTTTATCAAATCAAATTAACCTAAAGTTAAGTAAGCAAAATACGGGTTTGATTCCGATTTTATCTCATTTATGTATCATAGCCAGAGGGGCTATTTTCGTATTCTTTCCGGTATTCTTCCTAGTCGCGGCAATTGGGAATAGAGAATCTATATCAATGAAAGGTTTAACTGGTGGAATAAAGGTCTCCATTGCTCGGTATTTTTAATAAAACGAATCTATTAAGTGAAGGTGCGGAAAGAGAGGGATTCGAACCCTCGGTAAACAAAAGCCTACATAGCAGTTCCAATGCTACGCCTTGAACCACTCGGCCATCTCTCCTAC